ATGCAACGATGATTTTATTCTACAAACCATAAAGATATTGGTACATTATATTTTATTTTAGGTGCTTGAGCTGGAATAGTAGGAACATCATTAAGCTTAATTATTCGAGCCGAACTAAGCCAACCAGGAAGTCTTATTGGAAATGACCAAATTTATAACGTTGTAGTTACCGCTCACGCTTTTGTAATAATTTTCTTTATGGTTATACCCATTATAATTGGGGGATTTGGAAACTGATTAATTCCTTTAATATTAGGAGCCCCTGATATAGCATTTCCCCGTATAAATAATATAAGTTTTTGACTCCTACCTCCTTCTCTAACTTTACTCCTAATAAGAGGTATAGTAGAAAGAGGAATTGGTACAGGATGGACTGTTTATCCCCCACTTGCGGCTGCCCTCGCTCATGCAGGAGCCTCCGTCGATATGGGTATTTTTTCTTTACACTTAGCCGGAGTTTCTTCCATCCTAGGAGCAGTAAATTTTATAACTACTGTTATTAATATACGATCTTATGGCATAACTATAGATCAAATACCTTTATTCGTATGGTCTATTTTTATTACAGTCATTCTACTCCTCCTTTCTCTTCCTGTGTTAGCAGGTGCTATTACTATATTATTAACTGATCGTAATTTAAATACATCTTTTTTTGATCCTGCCGGAGGAGGGGACCCTATTTTATATCAACACTTATTTTGATTCTTTGGTCACCCAGAAGTCTATATTCTAATCCTTCCTGCTTTCGGTATAATTTCCCATATCGTAAGTCAAGAATCTGGTAAAAAAGAAGCATTTGGAACTTTAGGAATAATCTACGCTATGGCCGCTATTGGAATCCTAGGATTTGTAGTATGAGCTCACCATATATTCACTGTAGGTATAGATGTTGATACCCGGGCTTATTTTACTTCCGCTACTATAATTATTGCTGTACCCACAGGTATTAAAATTTTCAGATGATTAAGAACCCTACATGGAAGACAAATCAACACTAGCCCTTCATTACTTTGGGCTCTTGGATTTATTTTTTTATTTACTGTAGGTGGTTTAACAGGAGTTGTTCTAGCAAATTCTTCTATTGATATCATTCTCCATGACACTTATTATGTTGTAGCTCACTTTCACTATGTCCTCTCTATAGGAGCTGTATTTGGTATTTTCGGTGGAATCGCACATTGGTTTTCTTTATTCACTGGTTTATCCCTCAATCTTAAATGATTAAAAATTCACTTTTTAATTATATTTATTGGAGTAAATTTAACCTTTTTTCCACAACATTTTCTTGGTTTAAATGGAATGCCTCGGCGATACTCTGACTACCCAGATGCCTATACCACATGAAATATTGTCTCTACTACAGGATCTATAATTTCATTCATCGCAGCTCTAGGATTTATAGTTATTGTTTGAGAATCCTTATCCTCTGATCGATCAGTAATTTTTTTGCCTTATCTTCCGCCATCAATTGAATGAGAACATAATTATCCCCCTGCCGATCACTCCTATATAGAAACCCCATTAATTACTAACTACTAAAATGGCAGAAAATGCAATAGGTTTTAAACTCCTAATATGAAGAATTCTTCTTTTAGTACCCCCAATGGCAACATGAACTCACATAGGCTTTCAAGATAGAGCTTCTCCATTAATAGAACAATTAATTTTCTTTCATGATCACATTATATTAATTTTAATTTTAATTTTAACTTTTGTAGGTTATTTACTTTCAACTCTTTTTTTTAACACTTTTATTCACCGTTATATATTAGAAAACCAAACTATCGAAGTAATTTGAACTACAATTCCAGCCATTATTTTAATTTTCATTGCATTCCCTTCCCTTCGTCTTCTTTATCTCTTAGACGAAGTAAATTATCCTTCAATCACTTTAAAAACAATTGGCCATCAATGATACTGAAGATATGAGTACTCAGACTTCCTTCAATTAGAATTTGATTCTTATATAACTCCTTACAATGAAATGACCTCATCCTGCTTTCGTTTATTAGATGTAGATAATCGAACTATTCTTCCTATAAACACACAAATTCGAATTCTAATTACTGCAGCAGATGTAATTCATTCATGAACTATCCCGGCATTAGGTGTAAAGGCTGATGCTGTCCCTGGGCGTCTAAATCAAATTAGATTCTTAATCAACCGACCTGGTTTATTCTTAGGCCAATGCTCAGAAATTTGCGGGGCAAATCACAGCTTTATACCTATTATAATTGAAAGGACTTCAATTAACTCATTTTTAAATTGAATTTCATCTTCAATTGAAAATTCACCCGATGACTGAAAACAAAGTATAGGTCTTTTAAACCTATTATAGTACTAGCCTACTTCTGGTGGGAAGAAGTTAGTTAAATTTATAACATAAACTTGTCATATTTAAATCGTCTTTTTAGACACTTCTTTATGCCCCAAATATATCCTTTATTCTGGCTTTGCTTATTAGTATTTTTTTTATTTTCTTTAATACTATTTCTAGTATTTAATTATTTTATTAAGCCATATATAATGTCTAATTTTACAGCTTCTCCTCACTCTTTTTCGAAACCCCCTTGAAAATTATAGCTAATTTATTTTCAATTTTCGAACCTTCATCAAGAATTTTTAGAATTTCAACTAATTGATTATCAACTCTTTTAGGTTTAACTTTACTACCATTAATCTACTGAACTTCCCCATCTCGATGATCTTTACTATGAAGAAAGATTATTCATACTCTTTACAATGAATTCAAAACTTTACTTAATTCTTCACATATCGGGGCTCCTATTTTGTTTACGAGTGTTTTTAGATTAATTATTTTTAATAATTGTTTAGGTCTTCTACCTTATGTATTTACAAGATCAAGGCACTTAGTTATAACACTTTCCTTATCTCTCCCTTTATGAATAACTTTAATAATTTTTGGATGAATAACCCATACTAAACATATATTTGCTCATTTAGTTCCCCAAGGAACTCCACCTATATTAATACCTTTTATAGTTTTAATTGAAACAATTAGAAATATTATTCGCCCAGGAACCTTAGCAGTTCGATTGGCAGCTAATATAATTGCTGGTCACCTTCTTTTAACTTTATTAGGAAATACCGGCCCTTCGCTCTCCTTATCAATCTTATTTATCTTAATTGCTTCTCAAATCTTACTTTTAATTCTAGAGTCTGCTGTAGCAATCATCCAATCTTATGTTTTTGCAATTCTTAGAACTCTTTATACAAGAGAAATTAACTAATGTCATCATTACATAATCACCATCCTTATCACTTAGTAGATGTTAGCCCTTGGCCATTAACGGGATCAATTAGAGCTATAATATTAACAACTGGGTTAGTAAAATGATTTCATCAATATAATACAAATCTTTTACTACTTAGATTTTTCGCAATTATTTTAACTATAATTCAATGATGACGTGATGTCACTCGTGAGGGGACTTACCAAGGACTACACACATCAACAGTTATAATAGGGCTTCGCTGAGGTATAATTTTATTTATTTTATCTGAAGTTTTATTTTTCTTTTCTTTTTTTTGAGCTTTTTTTCACAGGAGGCTTTCCCCTACTATTGAAATTGGACTCTATTGACCCCCTTTAGGTATTCAGCCTTTTAATCCCTTTCAAATTCCTCTCCTCAACACTACGATCTTACTTTCATCGGGAGCTACTGTTACATGAGCCCACCACGCTATCATAGAAGACAATTACAGCCAAGCTACCCAAAGCTTAGCATTAACTATTACCCTGGGTATTTATTTTACTTCTCTTCAAGCTTATGAATATTTAGAATCTGCTTTTTCTATTGCAGATTCTGCATTTGGCTCTACTTTTTTTGTTGCTACAGGTTTTCATGGTTTACATGTAATTATCGGGACATCATTCTTATCTGTTTGTTTCCTTCGTCTATTAAATCATCATTTTTCCTCTAATCATCATTTAGGATTTGAAGCAGCTGCATGATATTGACATTTTGTAGATGTAGTTTGATTATTCCTTTATATTTTCATTTACTGGTGAGGAAGATAAATTTTATTTTTTTAGTATATAAAGTACATTTGACTTCCAATCAAAAAGTCTAAAAATTTAGAAAAAATAATCTGACTTATACTCCTTATTTCTATACTTACATTTTTAATTTCCACTGTTATTATAATTTTAACTTCAATTTTAGCAAAAAAAACTATTCTAGACCGAGAAAAAATTTCTCCTTATGAGTGTGGATTTGATCCAAAGGGGTCAAGACGATTACCTTTCTCATTACGGTTTTTTTTAATTGCCGTAATTTTTTTAATTTTTGATGTTGAAATTACTCTTTTACTTCCCATTGCCCCAGTAATTTACCTCTCTAATATTTTTTCTTGGTTGTTAACAATTGTTTTTTTTCTTATTATACTTCTACTCGGATTATTTTATGAATGATATCAAGGTGCATTAGAATGATCTGAATAGGAAACTATAGTCAATATATCATATGACATATAATTTGCACTTATAAAGAGTTAAAAACTAGTTTCGCCAATTAGAAAGCGAATATTTGCATTTAGTTTCGACCTAAATTTTGGCCTCAAAAGCCTCTAATTTTGATAGAAACCAAAAAGAGGTGTATCACTGTTAATGATATAATTGAAATTTATTTCCTATCAACATTTAGAATATTTAAAGTTAATAAGGAAACTTCTAATTTCCTCTAAAGCGGTTAAACTCCGTTTATATTCTAGTTTTTATAGTGTAAATAAACCATTTTACTTTTTCATTGTAAAGCTGAAATAATAGTATTTCTAAAAACACATTTATTTAATATTTTACTCTTATTTTATACAATTATAATTTATTAATTTATATATAATAATATATATATATATATATAAATAAATTATTATTAAATTAATATATTATTATATAAAATTCAGAATTATAATAATAAATTTCTTTGATACCACAAATCAATATTTTTTTTAAACTACCTGAATTTGTCCATAGATTATAAAATATCTCTTTTGTAACTTCAACACAATATTCTAATATAAATTATATAAACAAATATACACAAATAATATTAATAAAATTCTTAAAACAAATATTTTTATAAAAACTTTTACCTTATTTATTTGAAATTCATATAAAATTATAAATAATTGAGTTAACTTTCAATACAATCCTTGAGAACCAAAATATTCAAATCAGCCCTTATCTCCAATTTTTTCTACTAAGCTTCTAGTTTTCATTATTATTTCACTATTCTTCATAGATCTTAAAAATGGTATAAATCATATCGATCCTACACACACTACTCAAAAATATTTCTTTAATCTTATTAATCTATGGTTCACATTTAATAAATTACAAAAATAACCAATTAAACCCCCAATAACTCTTACCTCTATAATTGATCTTTTTATAATATCTCTAATACAAATTATATAGGGCTCTGGAAATATAAGCCAAGATAAATAGGCTCCTCCTACAACGGCTCCTACTCCTAATATAATTATAGAATTAATTATAATATTATTAGTGTCTTTCGCATTTACTAGTAAATTTAAATTAAACTCCCCACTTATTCTATAAAAAATCAACCGTAAGGTGTAAGAAACAGTGAGCCCAACTGCTAATACATATATCCATAGACAAATATAATTTACCCATCTCATGAAAGCAACTTCTAAAATCATATCTTTAGAATAAAACCCAGCTAAAAACGGAAATCCACATAAAGCAAAATTACAAATTCTTATATAAACTACCCTAATAGGTATAAATTTAACTAAACACCCCATGCACCGAATGTCTTGATAATCCCCAACTCTATGGATAAAAACTCCTGCACATATAAATAACAATGCTTTAAATAAGGCATGTCTCAAGAGATGAAAAAAAGCAAGATCAGAAAATCCCAATGCTAAAATTCTTAATATTACCCCTAATTGACTTAAAGTAGACAGCGCAATAATTTTTTTTAAATCATACTCAAACCTAGCCCCCAATCCTGCTATAAATATCGTTATACAAGAAATAATTAATAATCTTCTTTGAACATTAGAAGACTCTAAAATTGGACTAAATCGAATTATTAAATAAACCCCTGCTGTAACAAGAGTAGAAGAATGAACTAATGCTGAAACAGGAGTTGGCGCTGCTATTGCAGCAGGGAGCCAAGCAGAAAATGGAATTTGAGCACTCTTGGTTATAGCGGCCAAAATAATTAAAAACTTAAATCCTAACCACTTTCTATCTCTTATATTATAAACGTAATATAAAAAATTTCAACCTCCTAATTTTACTATTAAACCAATTCTTAAAAGAATAGCTACATCTCCAACTCGATTAGATAAAACAGTTAATATCCCAGCATTAGCAGATTTTTCGTTTTGATAATAAATAACAAGAACATAAGATACTAACCCTAACCCATCTCAACCTAGAAGAATTCTAATTAAATTAGGCCTTAGAACTATAGCTCCTATTGAAAACACAAATATAAGCACAAGATATATAAAACGATTAAAATTTTTATCATCTTTTATATAATCTCCCCTATAATAAAGAACTCTTCTCGAAATTAAAAGTACAAAACAAAGAAATAATAAAGAAATTCAATCAAAAATTAAAGTAAAAACAATTGAACATGAACTTAATCTTAAAATTTCTCACTCAATAACCTCAATCACCCCCCTATAAAATTTTAAAATTGCATAGACACCTCTAATTAAGCAACCAATTATTAAAAACACCATTCTAATTATATGTATAGTAACCTTTCAAAACATAGCTAATTATCTGTTTTTTATTAACTAATTTTAAGCAATTTAAATCATTCTAATTAATTTTATATTAAGAATTAAAATATTTAAAGGTACTCAATGTAAAAATAATACTATATACTCCCGTACTTTACCTGAACAACAAGCATATAAAGAATTATAAAACAAACCATGCTGTCTTAATCTATATATATATAAAGTATAAGCAGCTCTAAAAAAAGAAACCAATATAATACCAATTACTCTTATTTCTCTTCACCTAATTATACCAATAATTAACCTAATTTCACCTATTATATTAAGAGAAGGTGGGGCAGCTATATTTCTAATTCTTAAAACAAATCACCATATAGCTATTCTTGGTATAAAATTCAACAAACCTTTTCTTAAAAGCAAACTTCGACTACCTACTCGTTCATAAATTATATTAGCTAAGCTAAAAAGACCAGAAGAACACAACCCATGCCCAATTATAACTACTACTGCTCCTATTAAACCTCATCAATTATAAATTATTAACCCACATAACACTAACCCCATATGAACTACAGAAGAATAAGCAATTAAAGATTTAACATCCACTTGACGTAAGCACACCAATCTAATAATAAAACCCCCTATTAACCCTATTCTTATTCAAATATTTCTAAATTTTACCCCAATTAATTGAAACATAATTAAAACACGAAATAAACCATAACCACCTAATTTCAATAAAATTCCTGCTAAAATTATTGAACCAGCTACAGGAGCTTCAACATGGGCCTTTGGTAGCCATAAATGAAATATATATATAGGTAATTTTACTAAAAATGCTAAAACTATAAATATATATCAAATATTTACTATATAACTCTCACTTATTAACCCTCTTATTTTTATAACCAAACTTCCTTTGTTATAATAAATATTCAACAAGCAAACTAATAAAGGCAAGGATAATGTCAAAGTATAAAAAAGTATATAGATTCCAGCCTGAATTCGCTCAGGCTGATACCCTCAACCCAAAATTAAAATTAATGTAGGAATTAATGATGCCTCAAACCTAATATAAAAAATTAAATATCTAATAGAAGAAAATGTAATTATAAGAAATAACAATAAAATTAAATTTACTATTACAAACCTAAAATAAAATTTATTTCTATTCTTTACCCCTTCTCTCGCTAACAATACCAAAAACACAATTCAAACTCTTAAAATAACTATAATATAACTTAAATAATCTATTCCAAATATATGTCCTACATTGTATATAAAAAAATTATGAAAACATCTTAATCTTAATATAAATGCTAACAATCCTACTCCTAATTGAATTACTTTCCATTCTTTATATAATCATATCAATATAATTAAAGGAATAAAAAACTTTAACATTCTAAAATATTAATTGACCTAAAATAATCCCTTCCATGGCTTCGAACAATAAATACTAATAAAGACAACCCAAGAGCTCCTTCACAAGCAACTAGTGTTAAAAAAAATAACACAAAATAAACTTCTCTACCTACACTAGAAACCTGTAACACTAATAACCAAAACACCCCTAATATCATAAACTCCAGTCTTAATAAAGAATTTAATAAATGTTTATGATAATTAATAAAACTTCACAACCCACAAATAATTATAACAAATGATCTTATAAATCACACCCAACCAAAATTTATCATTTGTTCTAATAGTTTAATTAAAAACTTTGGTTTTGTAAACCAAAAATGAAATAAATTTCTTAAAGCATCAGAGGAAATATAATTCTATCATCTTTAATCCCCAAAATTAATATTTTTTTTAAACTATCCCCTGTTATTACAATATTTATAATCCCTATAATTATTATTTCCTCAGTTTTATTTACCCGATTAACTCACCCCCTTGCCATAGGATTAAATTTATTAATCCAAACTATTATTATTTCATTCTCAGCTGGATTAACCACTTATTCATTTTGATTCTCCTACACTTTATTCCTTATTTTCTTAGGAGGTATATTAGTATTATTTATTTATATTGCGTCTTTAGCATCTAATGAATTCTTCTACATGCCTTTAACTTCAATTATATTCCCTGTTCTTATTTTAATTTTTTTTAGTTGTTTTTTCTATTTAGATCCTATTCTAATCTCTTCTTCATCTAATTTACCTAACTCCTCAATTAACTCTTACTTATCAATTGCTCATACTACAAATTGAATCTTTAATATTCCTTCTATGTATTTTACTCTTTTTATTATCTCTTATTTACTTTTAGCACTTTTAGTCGTAGTTAAAATTATTAACTTATTCAAAGGTCCATTACGTCTAAACTAATGTTTTCTCCTATTCGTAAATCACACCCATTATTTAAAATTGCTAACAGAGCCTTAGTTGATATGCCTTTACCTAGAAATATCTCAATTTTATGAAATTTTGGATCTCTCTTAGGCTTATGCTTAATTTTACAATCTATCACTGGCCTTTTTTTAGCTATACATTATACCCCTCATATCGACCTAGCATTCTCAAGAGTAGCTCATATCTGCCGAGACGTAAATTATGGGTGATTACTCCGTACTACTCATGCTAATGGAGCTTCCTTTTTTTTCCTTTGCCTTTATACCCATATTGGACGTGGAATATACTATGGATCTTATATAATTTTTCATACATGAATAGTAGGTGTATTAATTCTACTTATATTAATAGCTACGGCATTTCTAGGTTATGTTCTTCCCTGAGGCCAAATATCATTTTGAGGGGCTACGGTAATTACAAACCTATTCTCAGCTATTCCTTTTATTGGAGTAGATTTAGTTCAATGAATCTGGGGGAGGTTCTCAGTAGATAATGCTACTTTAACACGTTTTTTTGCCTTTCACTTTATCTTACCTTTTATCGTAGCTGCATTTTCAATAATTCATATTATATTTCTTCATCATTCAGGAGCTAATAACCCATTAGGAATTTCAACACAAACTGACAAGGTACCTTTTCATCCTTATTTCACCTTTAAAGACATCGTGGGATTTATTATTTTAATTTTATTTTTACTCTTCCTTTCACTCTCTCTCCCTTATTATTTGAGAGATCCCGATAATTTCATTCCAGCCAATCCTCTTGTTACTCCTGCACATATTCAACCAGAATGGTATTTTCTATTTGCATACGCTATTCTCCGTTCAATTCCTAATAAATTAGGTGGAGTAATCGCTCTTGTATTATCTGTAGTAATTATTGCGATTTTACCTTTTTCTCACTCCTCAAAATTTCGAAGACTTATATTCTACCCCTTAAACCAAATTTTATTTTGATGACTAACAAATATTATTATATTGTTAACTTGAATTGGAGCCCGTCCTGTAGAATCCCCTTATATTATTACTGGTCAAATTTTAACTATTTCTTATTTCACTTATTATTTACTTAACCCCCTTATATTAATTTATTGAGATAAAATACTAAAATAATTATTTAGTTTATTTATTTTAAAACAAATGTTTTGAAAACATTAAAAAAGAGAAGACTTTCTTAGTAATTATTAACATTTATACTGCCATCTTCTTTTAATTTTAAATATCTTTAATAAATAATTAATTTACTTTAAATTAATTACAAACTACCTTAAATTACTTAAATTTATTAAAATTAATGAACATTTAACCCCCATCAATTAATATTATCTTTAATATATTAATTTAGTCATAAATACAAAAACAAAAAAACTTTAATCCAATAAAAAATACTAAATAATTAATAGATACCGGTAAATAGCTTTTTCATGCTAAATATATTAATTTATCATAACGAAACCGAGGAAGAGTGCCCCGAGCCCAAATAAAAGCAAATACAATAAAAACACACTTACTATAAAAAAATAATCTATTAAAGTCTCTCCCTAAAAAAATTACTACAAATAAAACTCTTATAAACAAAATTCTAGCATATTCAGCTATAAAAATTAAAGCAAATCCACCTCTACTATATTCAGTATTAAACCCAGACACTAATTCTGATTCCCCCTCTGAAAAATCAAAAGGAGTGCGATTTGTTTCCGCTAAACAAGAACTAAATCAAATTAATGCCAAAGGTCTTGAAATTAAAACAAACCAAATAAATTCCTGATATTTATTAAACAACTCAAAATTAAAACCTCCTACTAAAATAATAAAAGATAATAAAATTAATGCTAATCTTACTTCATAAGAAATAGTTTGAGCTACAGCTCGCAGCCTACCTAAAAGAGAATATTTACAATTCGAAGACCACCCTGCTACTATTGTAGAATAGACTCCAAACCTTAAACAACATAAAAAAAACATTATACTTAGATTAAATCTTAAAAGTCCCACTCTATAAGGAACTACCACCCACATAATTAAAGAAATAAACAAACTAAAAATAGGACATACATAATAAACTAAGAAATTTGATACAATAGAAAAAGTAGGCTCCTTAGTGAATAATTTTATAGCATCAGAAATGGGCTGTAATAATCCCATATAACCTACTTTATTTGGACCTTTACGAATTTGAATGTATCTTAAACCCTTTCGTTCTAATAATGTTACAAACGCTACACCTACCAACACACACACTAATAATAAAACATAACTTACAATCCTAATCAATCTCATCACAAAATAATTACCATTAATTATCCTATTATTTATAGACCTTTCTATATAATTAAATCCTAAATTTAATGCATATTATCTGCCAAAATAAACCATCTTAAAAATTATTTTATCATTTTATTACCTTTAAATTATTTAATCCTTTATAATATATTTTACCTAACAACATGATATTTTAAACTTTACTTATAAACTTTACTTATAAATAATATTATTATTAACAACATATTATTATATATATTAAAACACCATTAATTACTATTCTTTTTATATTTTAATAAACTCAAATAAAAATTACTTCTTTCCAATTTCTTAATATCATAATCTTATTTATTCATCTATAAACATATTATATTCTTAATTCTCTAAGATAATTATTATCATTAAATTTTATATGGCTCAATAATCATTATCGAAAGATAAGCTAATTCTAAGCTAATAGGTTCATACCCTGTAAATGAAAGTCTACTCTCTTCTCTTTCTAATGCTCTTTCCTCTTTCTCATATTTTATTTTTTTCCACTCTTATTTTAGGTATTCTTCTTTCAATTTCCTCTTCTTCTTGATTTGGTATTTGAGTAGGATTAGAACTAAATATAATATCTTTTATTCCACTTATTACAATCAAAATAAATTCTTACTTTTCTGAAAGTGCTTTAAAATATTTTTTAATTCAAGCCCTAAGATCTACTATATTTATTATAGCAAGTTGTATATTCTTATCTTTTTCTCAGCTAAGACCCCTTATTCTTTTAACCTCACTTTTTTTAAAACTAGGAAGTGCTCCCTTTCACTTTTGATTTCCTCACGTAATAAGAGGATTAACTTGGCCACAAGCAATTCTTCTTATAACTTTGCAAAAAATTGGGCCCATAATTCTTATTTCTTACATTGTTATTTATTCCTCTATAATACAAGTTATTTCATTATCTGCAATCCTTTCAGCAATCATTGGGGCCTTAGGGGGATTAAACACAATACACCTACAAAAATTAATAGCTTTCTCTTCAATCAACCATATATCTTGAATATTAATTAGCATTACAATTAATGATATATTTTGAATTACTTACTTTCTTTTTTACTCTATTATTTCTTCTTCTATTATAATTCTTTTTAACATATTCCAAACTTTTACTCTATCAGACTTAATAAAATTTAATCAAAAAAATCCTATTAATATTCTACTAATTCCCCTAAACCTTCTTTCCTTAGGAGGATTACCGCCATTCGCTGGGTTTATTCCTAAATGAATATTAATTCAACTCTTAATCAATAATAAACTTTTTTTCACTTTAATTTTTCTTCTTTCCTCTACTCTCGTAACTTTATATTTCTACCTCCGTCTTACTATCTTTTTTTTTCTTGTAATCAATCCTACTATGATTTTAAACAAAAAATTAAATGTTATTCCTTCTTTATCAGGTAATATCTTTCTTTTTTTTAATTTATTTACTTTTTCTTTGCCTGTATTATTTTTATTATTCTAAGATTTTAAGTTAAATAAACTAGAAGCCTTCAAAGCTTAAAATAAAATATTTTTAAATCTTAAAGCCCCAGTGTTTCACACACATCTTTAGACTTGCAATCTAATGTATTTTTATACTATAAAGCCTAATAAAGAAGCTTTTAAACTTGTGTATGAATTTACAATTCACCGCCTTTTAATCTCAGCCACTTTATAATTTTAAATAAATTATATTATATTACACCTTAATTATTTATTTATTACTTAAAATAATACATCAATACTACCTAAACTACTATTCTTACCTAATTACAAAAAAATTAGCAACTATAACATTATAAATATATAAATTATTGTATTCACGTATAAAACTTATTTATACTTAATCATTTGTATTAAATTCTAAATTTAATATAACACTATATAAAATAATACCAATCAAAATTATTTTGATTATTTACTCCTTTCGTACTAAAACAATCATTTTTAATCTAAAAGATAGAAACCAACCTGGCTTGCACCGGTTTGAACTCAAATCATGTAAAAATTTTAAGGTCGAACAGACCTTCTTATATAACCTCTCCATTATAAAGATATTTTAATTCAACATCGAGGTCGCAACCTCCTTTTTCGATAAGAACTCTCAAAAGAAATTACACTGTTATCCCTAAAGTAACTTAATCTACTAATCTTTAAAAAGGATCTTCTACTTCCCACTAATAATTGTATAATTTATTAAGCAGTTAAAATAATATTTTACTTATGTCTCCCCAACACAACAAATAATTAAATAAAATTCTTATTTTACAAATTTAATCAAAAATTAATTACAATGTAAAGTTTTATAGGGTCTTATCGTCCCTTTAGAATATTTAAGCCTTTTCACTTAAAAGTTAAATTCAAAATTTAATATAAAGAGAGTTTTTCTCTTGTCCAACCATTCATACAAGATTCCAATTAAAAACCTAATGATTATGCTACCTTTGCACAGTTATAATACTGCGGCCCTTTAATTATAAATCAGGGGGCAGGTCAAATTCTTTATAGCTCCAAACAAACATGTTTTTGATAAACAGGCAAAGAAAATATTTGCCGAATTCCTCTATTTCACCCAATTACTGAAGTATTTTCTCTATTATTTTATTTTTTTTCCAAATATAAATTACTTCTACTAATAAAATTATTTTATCTTATTATAAAATTCAAAATAAATATCTATTACACTTCAAAGCTTTATAAAAATAATATTAATCATGCTTTTAACTATAACACTTTATAAACATAGCTACTTTTAAGCTTAGGTAAATTTATTTATTTTTCTTTTCAGCTATTCTTTTATAATAAAAAGCTTTTCCCTTCTATTTTTTTTCTTTATATTTTTACCTATAAAGCCTAAATTATATTTATTTCATAGAGAACCAGATATTATAAAACTCGACTAACATTTCACTTCTAATCTTATATTAAAAATTTTTATACTACAAAAACTTTCTTACAAAATTAACTATTTTTATTTCGAGATCTTTAATAATATTTAATAACAATATTAATTTTCCCTGATACACAAGGTACAAAAATAAATCCTTTCTTTATTTTTTCTAACCACTCTAATCCTTCCTTCACAGTACTCTTTACTATAGTTATATATAATCTTTATTCATTAAAAACTACTATTAATTATCTCAATAAATTATTTTTCAAACGTAATTTAACCTATGCCACTCAAATATAATTAACAAGATATAAAATATCAAAGTAAATCGACTTGCACGATAATTAATTTCAATGTAAATGAAATACTATTCTACTTAGTTATACTTTGGTAATCCTTTACATATTAACTTATATATAACGGATTTCAACCATTTCTTAAAAAATCAAAATTTTTTGTGCCTCCTATATACTGATATATATATATATATATATATATATATATATATATATATATATATATATATATATATATATTATAAATCTTTTAAATTATTAAATAACAATTTCATAATACATATTATCAAAAAATATATGCTAAAAATATAAATTAATAATTCTAGATACACTTTCCAGTACATCTACTATGTTACGACTTATCTCATTAATTAATGAAAGCGACGGGCAATATGTACATAATTTAGAGCTCTTATCTTATAAGCTTATTAAACTTATATTACTATCAAATCCTCCTTCCTAAATCCAACTTACTAATCTATTTCATTTAAATAAAATTTATTGTAACCCATTTAAACTTATTTATAAGCTGCACCTTGATCTAATTTCCTTAATAACTTAATTTTAATAATTTATTTTTTAAAAATTACCTAATAATGATGGTATACAAACTAAAAACAAGTAAGATATTACGAGGTGTATCGATCAAACTTAAACAGGTTCCTCTGACAAGACTAAATTACCGCCAAATTCTTTAAATTTTAAACTATAACTACTAATAATTCAATATTCTTTATTCATTCAACTTTAATATAATAGGGTATCTAATCCTAGTTTATCTTTAAAGCTTATTAGCTTCCTTAAAAATATTCTAAATTTACAAAATAACAACAGTTTCACCTGTTAATATTAGGAAATAATATTTATATTTATACAAGTAACTCTTATATTTAGCCTCTTTATTTAACCTCAAAGTCTAACCGCGAATGCTGGCACAAATATTTTATCAGATTTTAATACCTTATTACTCACTAGATCATACTCCCATATATTCACTAAATCCTTACACTGAGAGTATAAATAATTATTATGTTAATTATACTTTTCTATAAAATTAATATAAAATTAACCTTTATATCTCCTATTATAAATAATTTTCATGTGATAAATTAATAATACAACAAAGATTTTAAACTAGAATCAAACATTAACAAATAGTACCCAACAATATACATACAATAAAAAAAATTAAATAAATTTAATTACAATATTAAGTTATTATAATAATCTACTTAATCTAATATATTACCATTTATTCCCCCTTTCTCTCTTTAAAGCTATATATAGTATATAAACTAACAACTTCATTGAAATAGTCATTATAATTATCGATACACAGAATTTTGTATCTCTCCCATAAGCATTATCTAAAGTAAATTCTCATCGACTCCCTAGAATTACTTACATGCCTAAATGATATACAATACATAAATGTTCAAGACAAATTAAAGATACCCAAGAAGAATTCCTATATCAGTTGCTTCCACTTTCTCTCACGGAAAGAGCAACTGGATATGGGAATTCTTCTTGATATAAACTCTTATTTACCTTTCTAATCAAATTTACTAAATATTTAAAGTTCAACTCAAAAAAAAGATAATATTTACTGATTAAAGCTATATTACTTAGAATTAAATTAAATATGTATCTTTACCACTAAACACTTGTAATGATTTATAATTAAAAGACATAGATCGTATAGTTGCTATTTATTTATAATCCAGCTGTAATTTCTTTAGCTTCAACTATAATCGTTTTTTAATTATAATTAAAACATTATTATATCTAGATAAACATATAAAAGGTCTAGATAAAAATATACCTTTTATAAAGGCATATATATGTATATAGTCTACTCTTTCACTTATATTACCTCCCCTCTCCTATAAAAAAATTATATTCTCATTATGAGCCCATATAAATTTAACTTTAGTAATTTTTTAAGAAGTAATTTAAACCTTTATACTTTTTAATCCTGACTTCTTGAAACCAAATACCTCTATATACTTCTATATTATTTTTTTTCACCCCTTAAACCACACTAAAATAAAAATAATTATATAATATTATTATAATTCTAATATAACTTAACCTATTAATTTCACTCACTTTTCCTAATAATATACAAAGATCAAAAATCTGTATTAACAAAATACTTCCTACTTAATAAATACTATTATAATATTATCAATAAATATCTATTAAACAAATAATTAATAAATCTAAATAAATTTTTAAATACCTCTAAATAAAGTACCTTTAAATATTTTTAAAATACTTTAAACATAATTCTTAATTTACTCATTATTTATTTTTATCCTAATTATTAACATTTTAATTTTATTATCATACTTTAATATAGTGCCTGAATTACTAAAGGATAGTTTTGATAGAACTAATAATGTAGACTTTAACTACCTATATTTTATTTTCTCTTCCCTCCAAAATCTTATACACACTAAGTTAATATTACATTTATTTAATTTAATTCTATTTTTAAACTTATAATTAATTCACCCTCATTCAACTATAAATAACA